AAAAATCTATATGAAAAAATTATATATATAAATAAATTTTTATGATTTATGTAATTTAATTTAAATTTGTTTTACATGTAAATTTTAGTATTAATTTTTAATTATTTTAATAATAATTATTAATATTTGCAGTAATTAAAATTAAAAATTTAAGAAATTAAGATTTAGTAATATTTAATTTATTAACAAATTTTGTGCCAGCAGTTGCGGTTATACAAAAAATAATTTAAATTTTATCAGTATATAATTAATAAAAATTATTATTTAAATTAAATATTAAATTATTAGGTGAAATTTTAATTTAATTAAAATTTATATTAATTTTATGATTTATTAAATTTTATAAAAAACTAGGATTAGATACCCTATTATTAAAAATTAAATTTATAATACTAAAATAGTAGGTAATAATTTATTGAAACTTAAATAATTTGGCGGTATTTTAGTTTATTTAGAGGAATCTGTTTAATAATTGATAATCCACGAATAAATTTACTTAATTTATTATTTTGTATATCGTTGTTAAAAAAATATTTTTTAATAAAAATAATATTTTAAAATTTTTATATAAAATTAATTCAGATCAAGATGCAGATTATAATTAAGAATATAATGGATTACAATAAATAAATTTAAATGGATAATATTTTTTAATAAATATTTAAAGGTGGATTTAAATGTAATTTTAATTAGTTTATTAAAATGATTATATATTAAAATATGTACATATTGCCCGTCGCTTTCATTAATAAATTGGAATAAGTCGTAACAAAGTAGAGGTACTGGAAAGTGTTTCTAGAAAGAACAAATTAGAGCTTGAAAAAGTATTTCATTTACATTGAAAAGATATTATAATATAATTAATTTGAGGGGGATAAATTAATAAAGTATAAATAATAAAAAAATTTTTAATATTAAAATAGTTTAATGGGGGTTAAAGTATATTTAATAGAAAAAATAAAAAAATTTATAGAAAATTAGTATTGTAAAAGAAATTTGAAATATTTTGAAAATGAATTTATTTAAAAGTAAATTTAATTTATTGTATCTTGTGTATCAGAGTTTATTAATAATAATTTTTATTTAAAAATTTCTCGAATTTAAAAGAGATAATTGATTATTAAAGTTAATATTGTATAATTATTTTAAATAATTAATTTGAAATGAAATGTTAATCGTTTTTAAATATATCTAGTTTTTTTAGAAAAAAATTTAATTTTAAATTTTAAAAAAATATAATTTTAATTAATTAAAATTATATTTTTAAAGTTAAATATTTTAAGGGATAAGCTTTAAAATAAATTTTTATAATAAATTTAAAAATAATTAAAATTTTTAAAATTTATATTGTTTAAAAATTATAATTTTTTATAAATAATTTTAATTAAAATAAAATTTAAAATTTATTTAATTTTTTATTAAAAAATATTTTTTAATAATTAAAATTTAGATATAATGATAAAATTAGTATATAATTAAATAAAAATAATTTATTATTTAATAATTTAATAAAAGGAATTCGGCAAATATTTATATTCACTTGTTTATCAAAAACATGTCTTTTTGATTAATAATTTAAAGTCTAATCTGCCCACTGATAATATATTAAAGGGCTGCAGTATTTTGACTGTACAAAGGTAGCATAATCATTAGTCTCTTAATTGGTGACTTGTATGAAAGATTTGATGAAATATATACTGTCTCTAATTAATTTATAAAATTTAATTTTTTAGTTAAAAAGCTAAAATAAATTTAAAAGACGAGAAGACCCTATAGAGTTTAATATTTATATAAATTGAGATTTTATATAAGAATTATAATTTTAATAATATATAAATATTTTGTTGGGGTGACAAAAAAATTAAAATAACTTTTTTTATATTTTTACATTTATAAATGAATAAATGATCCATAATTTATGATTATAAGAAAAAATTACCTTAGGGATAACAGCGTAATTTTTTTTTTTAGTTCAAATAAGAAAAAAAGTTTGCGACCTCGATGTTGGATTAAGATAAAATTTAAATGCAAAAGTTTAAAATTTTTGATCTGTTCGATCATTAAAATCTTACATGATCTGAGTTCAAACCGGTGTAAGCCAGGTTGGTTTCTATCTTTAGATTAATAAAATATTTTAGTACGAAAGGATCAAATATTTAAAATAATTTTATATAAAAGAATTTTAATAATAGTTAAATAAATTTAACTATTTTGGCAGAAAAAATGTGATGATTTTAGAAGTCATAAATATATAATTTAATTATATATGTAGTAAATGATAGTAAAAGATATAATAATAATAATTTTAGGGATATTAATTTTAATTTTAGGGGTAATAATTGGAGTTGCTTTTCTTACATTATTAGAACGTAAAGTTTTAGGTTATATTCAAATTCGTAAAGGTCCTAATAAAGTTGGATATATAGGAATTTTACAACCTTTTTCAGATGCTATTAAATTATTTACTAAAGAACAAATTTTTCCTATTTATTCTAATTATATTTCTTATTATTTTTCACCTATTATTAGATTTATTTTATCTTTAATAGTTTGATTATTAATTCCTTATTATTTTAATATAGTTAGATTTAATTTAGGTATTTTATTTTTTTTATGTTGTACAAGAATAGGGGTTTATACAGTTATGGTTGCGGGATGATCATCAAATTCTAATTATTCTTTATTAGGGGGTTTACGAGCTGTTGCACAAACAATTTCTTATGAAGTAAGATTAGCTTTAATTATATTATCAAGAATTGTTTTAATTATAGATTTTAATATGATAAAATTTTTTATTTATCAGGATTTAATTTGATTTTTTTTTTTAATATTACCTTTAAGAATATGTTGAGTTTCTTCAATATTAGCTGAAACTAATCGAACTCCTTTTGATTTTGCAGAAGGTGAAAGAGAATTAGTTTCAGGATTTAATATTGAATATAGAAGAGGGGGGTTTGCTTTAATTTTTTTAGCTGAATATTCGAGAATTTTATTTATAAGTATGTTATTTGTTTTAATATATATAGGGGGTTATAATATATCTTTATTTTTTTATATAAAATTAAGTTTTATTTCATTTTTATTTATTTGAGTTCGAGGAACGTTACCTCGTTATCGTTATGATAAATTAATATATTTATGTTGAAAAAGATATTTACCTGTTTCTTTAAATTATTTATTGTTTTTTATTAGATTAAAAATTTTTTTAAATTAGTTAATAATTTTAGTATAAATTAATAGAATAAATTATTCTTTCTTAAGTTTTCAAAACAAATGCTTTATACAAGCTCATTAATTATTAATTAAAAATTAAATTATCTCAAAATTTATTAATAATAGGATTAATAATAAAATAAGAAAAATATAAAATAGTAAGTAATTGACCAGTAATAATGTAAGGATCTTCAACAGGACGAGCTCCAATTCAAGTTAATAAAATAATAATAGATACTATACATCAAAATAGTATTTGATTAATTGGGTAAAATTGAATACCTTGAATTTTTTTATTAAAAGTTAAAGGAAGAATAATTAAGATTATAATAGACATAACTAGAGCAATAACTCCTCCTAATTTATTAGGAATAGATCGTAAAATTGCATAAGCAAATAAGAAATATCATTCAGGTTGAATATGGATAGGAGTTACTAAAGGATTAGCAGGAATAAAATTATCTGGGTCTCCTAATAGATAAGGATTAGTTAATGTTAATATAATTAATAATATTAATATAATAATAAATCCAATTAAATCTTTTAAAGTAAAAAATGGATGAAATGGAATTTTATCTAAATTTCTATTAATTCCTAAAGGATTATTAGAACCTGTTTGATGTAAGAATAATAAGTGAATTATAGTTAATATTAAAATAATAAATGGAAATAAAAAGTGAAATGAATAAAAGCGAGTTAAAGTTGCATTATCAACAGCAAATCCTCCTCAAATTCAATTTACTAATATTGTTCCTAAATAAGGAATAGCTGATAAAAGATTGGTAATAACAGTTGCTCCTCAGAATGATATTTGACCTCAAGGTAAAACATATCCTATAAATGCTGTAGCTATTAAAATAAATAAAATAATAATTCCTACTATTCAAGTATATTTTAAATTAAATGATTCATAATAAATTCCTCGTCCAATATGTAAATAAATACAAATAAAAAAAAATGAAGCACCATTAGCATGTAAAGTTCGAATTAATCATCCATAATTTACATTTCGGCAAATATAATTTACACTATAAAAAGCTAATTCAATATTAGCAGTATAATATATAGTTAAAAATAATCCTGTTAAAATTTGAATAATTAAACATAAAGCTAATAATGATCCAAAATTTCATCATAATGAAATATTAGAGGGGGAAGGTAAATCAATTAATGATCCATTAATAATTTTAATTAATGGGTGAGTTTTTCGTAATGGTAAAAATTTATTTATCATTAGTTAAATTATAAATTAATTTGATAAACGTAAAGGACCAAAAAAAATATTAGTAATATTTACTACTGCTACTAAAGTAATAAATAAGTAAATAATTAATATTATTATTATTAAGTGAGTATAATTATTATATAATTTTGATAAATTAATTTTATTTTCATTGTTAAAAAAAATAAATAAATTTTTAAAATTATTTATTTCATAATTATTAGTAAAATTTAATCAATTTATATTATATATATATATATATCTTAATAAAATTGTTAATATTAAAATAAAAATTAAAGTTATTTTTCTAAAAAAACTATTATAAAATATTTCATTAGAGGCAATTCTTGACACATAAATAAATAATACTAATAATCCTCCTAAGAATACTAAAAATAAAATATATGAAAATCAGTATGTATTGATTAATATACCACATAATAAGCAAATTAATAAAGTTTGAAATAAAATTATTAATCCTATAGATAAAGGATGATTAAAAAAAAATATTATAATAGAAAATATTATAATTAATAAAGATAAAAATATTTTTAAAATTTCAAAGAATAGTTTAAAAAAAATAATAATTTTGGAGATTATTGATAAAGAATTTCTTTTTCTTTGAAGATTTTAAAGTAATGTACTTATTTTTGATTTACAAGACCAATGTTTTAATTTTAAACTATAAAAACAAATGATAATTTTAAATATATGATTTATTGTTTTTATTATATTTTTTTGTGGAAATATAATTTTTATTTCTAAACATAAACATTTATTGATTGTTTTATTAAGTTTAGAATTTATTGTATTAAGAGTATTTTTTTTAATAATAATTTATTTAAATTATATTGAGTATGATATATATATATTAATAATTTTTTTATTATTTACTGTTTGTGAAGGTGCGTTAGGTTTATCAATTTTAGTATCTATAATTCGTACACATGGAAATGATTATTTTAAAAGATTTAATTTATTATAAATGATAAAATTTTTAATAATGATAATTTTTATAATTCCTTTATGTTTTATAAAAAATATATTTTGATTGGTTCAAATAATATTAATATTAATTATATTTATTTTTATAAATTTAAGTTTAAATATTAATAATTTTTGTAATTTAAGATATATAATAGGTTGTGATTTAATTTCTTTTGGTTTAATTTTATTGAGAATTTGAATTTGTATTTTAATAATTATAGCAAGAGAATCATTATATAAAAATAATTTTTATATTAATTTTTTTTTATTAAATATTATTATTTTATTAATTATATTATATTTAACATTTAGAATATTAAATTTATTTATATTTTATTTATTTTTTGAAGGAAGATTAATTCCAACTTTAATATTAATTATTGGTTGAGGGTATCAGCCTGAACGAATTCAAGCAGGAATATATTTATTATTTTATACTTTATTTGCTTCTTTACCTATATTAATAGGAATTTTTTTTATTTTTGATTATGTAAATTATTTAACTATTTATTTTATAAAATTTTTTAATATAAATTTATATTTATTATATATATCAATAATTTTAGCTTTTTTAGTTAAAATACCTATATATTTTGTACATTTATGATTACCTAAAGCTCATGTTGAAGCTCCAGTATCTGGTTCAATAATTTTAGCTGGTATTATATTAAAATTAGGAGGATATGGGTTATTACGAATTTTAATTCTTTTTCAAAATATTGGTATAAAAATAAATTTTATTTGAATTATTATTAGATTATTAGGAGGTTTATATATTAGATTAAATTGTTTTTGTCAAGTTGATATAAAATCTTTAATTGCTTATTCATCTGTTGCTCATATAAGATTAGTTATTAGTGGGATTATAACAATAAATTATTGAGGTTATTTAGGTTCTTATATTATAATAATTGGGCATGGGTTATGTTCATCTGGGATATTTTGTTTAGCAAATATTAATTATGAACGTTTACATAGTCGTAGATTATTTATAAATAAAGGAATAATAAATTTTATACCTTCTATAAGTTTATGATGATTTTTATTAATATCTTCTAATATAGCAGCTCCTCCTTCTATAAATTTAATAGGAGAAATTAGATTAATTAATAGATTAGTAAGTTGATCTTGATTATCAATAATTATATTAATTATAATATCTTTTTTTAGAGCAGGGTATAGATTATATTTATATTCTTATACACAACATGGTAAATATAATTTGAGAATTTATAGATTTTATACTGGAATTTCTCGAGAATATTTAATATTAATTTTACATTGATTACCATTAAATATATTAGTTTTAAAAATTGAATATTTTATAATTTGATTTTAATTTAAATAATTTAATATAAAATATTGATTTGTGGAGTCAAAAATATGAGAATATCATTTTAAATTATTAAAAATTATTCAATTTGTTTTATTAGATTTTTTTTTTTATTTTTTTTTAGAATAATAAATTTTTTTTTTATGATTTATTTTATTATGGAAAATATAAGTTTATTTTTAGAATGGGAAATTATTTCTTTTAATTCTATAAATATTGTTATATCTATTATTTTAGATTGAATATCTTTATTATTTATAATATTTGTTTTAATAATTTCTTCTTCAGTTATTTATTATAGAAAAAGATATATAAGATCTGAATTAAATTTAAATCGATTTATTATTTTAGTATTATTATTTGTTTTTTCAATAATTTTATTAATTATTAGTCCTAATATGATTAGTATTTTTTTAGGTTGAGATGGATTGGGTTTAGTTTCTTATTGTTTAGTAATTTATTATCAAAATATAAAATCTTATAATGCTGGTATATTGACTGCTTTATCTAATCGTATTGGAGATATTATAATTTTAATAGTAATTTCTTGAATAATGAATTATGGAAGTTGAAATTATATTTTTTATTTAAATTTTATGAATAATGATTATTCTATAAAAGTTATTAGAATTTTAGTAATTATTGCAGCTATAACTAAAAGAGCTCAAATTCCTTTTAGTTCTTGATTACCAGCTGCTATAGCAGCTCCAACTCCTGTTTCAGCTTTAGTTCATTCATCTACATTAGTAACTGCTGGAGTTTATTTATTAATTCGATTTAATTTATTATTAAATGATATATTTTTTTTTAAATTTTTATTATTATTATCTGGATTAACAATATTTATAGCAGGAATTTCTGCTAATTATGAATTTGATTTAAAAAAAATTATTGCTTTATCAACTTTAAGACAATTAGGATTAATAATAAGAATTTTAAGAATAGGGTTACCAGAATTAGCTTTTTTTCATTTATTAACTCATGCTATATTTAAAGCTTTATTATTTATATGTGCAGGGGTAATTATTCATATAATAAATGATAATCAAGATATTCGATTTATAGGAGGTATTAGATTGTATATTCCAATAACTTCTTTATGTATAAATATTTCTAATTTAGCTTTATGTGGAATTCCTTTTTTAGCTGGATTTTATTCTAAGGATTTAATTTTAGAAATAGTAAGAATAAGAAATTTAAATATATTAATTTTTTTTTTATATTATATTTCTACAGGTTTAACAATATTTTATACAATTCGTTTATTAATATATTTAATAATTAATGATTATAATTTATTTTCAGTGTATAATTTATATGATGAAGATTATATTATATTAAAAAGTATATTTTTATTATTATTTATAAGTTTAATTACTGGGAGATTTTTAATATGAATAATTTTTAATTATCCTTATATAATTTATTTATCATTTAATATAAAAATAATAGTAATTTATGTAAGATTAATTGGTTTATTTATAGGTTATTTAATTAGAAATATAAGAATTTATTCATTAAATAAATTTTTAATAACATATAATTTAAGAAATTTTTTATCTTTAATATGATTTATACCAAATTTATCTACTTATGGTTTAAATTATTATTTTTTAAATTATGGTCAATATTTATTAAAAAATATTGATATAGGTTGAGTAGAATTATATAGAGGTCAAGGTATATTTAAAATTATTAAAAATTATTCAATTTTTTATTATTTATATCAAATAAATAATTTTAAAATTTATTTATTTAGATTTGTTTTATGAATAATAATTTATTATTTATTATTAATTTAAAAATTTAAATAGCTTATATATAGAGCATAATATTGAAGATATTAAGGAGATTATATAATCTTTAAATATTTATAAAAAAAAATTTTTTATTTTTACAATGAAAATGTAATGTTTTATTTAAACTATATAAATTAAAAAGAAATATTAATGATTTTAATCACTATAAATTAAGTTAGCAGCTTAATTATATTATATTTCAAATTTAATTGGAATATAGTATTCAATAATATCATTAACAGTGATATACCTCTAATTTGGTTTCAATTAATAAATAAGGAGTTAAATAACTCATTCTTTTAAGTCGAAATTAAATGCAATTTATTGCTTCTTATTTAAGATAAATTAATAAATTAATATTTTTTGAATGCAAATCAAATGTTTTATATAAACTATAATCCTTAATTACTTCAATTAAGTATATTTTGATTTCATTCATGATATAATCCTATTAATAAAATAATTAAAAAGAAAAATCTAATTTTTATTAATATAATAAAATTAACTAAATTGAAAGATATAATAATTGGGAAAATAAGAGCGATTTCAATATCAAAAATTAAAAAAATTACAGTAATTAAAAAAAAATGTAGGGAAAATGGAATACGAGCTGAAGATTTTGGGTCAAATCCACATTCAAATGGAGAGCATTTTTCTCGATCTATAAATGATTTTTTTGATAAAATTATAGATAATAATATTATAATATTAGAAATAAATATAATTAAAATTGAGATAATTAATAATAAAATAATTATTTATATTAAAAATAAATTAAACTTTTTGATTGGAAATCAAATATACTAAATATATTATATAAATAAATTAATTTCCTCATCAATAAATAGAAATATAAAGGAATAATCATACTACATCAACAAAATGTCAATATCATGCTGCTGCTTCAAATCCAAAATGATGTTTATTTGAAAAATGATTATTTAAATGACGGAAAAAACATGTTATTAAAAAAATTGTTCCAATAATTACATGTAATCCATGGAATCCTGTTGCTATAAAAAAAGTTGATCCATAAATACTATCAGCAATAGTAAAAGGTGATTCAATATATTCATATGCTTGAAGAATAGTGAAATAAATTCCTAATATAATAGTAATAAATAATCTTTGTGTAGTTTGAGAATAATTATTTTCTATTAATGCGTGATGCGCTCAAGTTACAGTTACTCCTGATCTAATTAAAATAATAGTATTTAATAAAGGAATTTGAAATGGATTAAATGGGGTAATACTTAAAGGAGGTCATATAGCTCCAATTTCAATATTAGGGGATAATCTTCTATGAAAAAAAGCTCAAAAAAAAGATAAAAAAAAAAATACTTCTGAGATAATAAAAAGAATTATACCTCATCGTAATCCTTTTGAAACTAAAATAGTATGTTTTCCTTGTATAGTTCCTTCTCGACAAATATCTCGTCATCATTGATATATAGTTATAATGATAATAATATATCCTAAAATTATTAAATTTATATTAAAATTATGAAATCATTTAATTATACCAGTAACTAAAGTTATTACTCCAATAGCTCCTGTTAAAGGTCATGGTCTATAATCTACTAAGTGATATGGATGATTGTGATTTATCATTAATTTACTTCTCTAGAATAAAGGGTTCTAAGAATAGAAATTACATAAGATTGAATAATGGCAACAGCAGATTCTAAGATTAATAATAAAATTTGTATAAAAATTAAAATAAATAATATAAAAAATGATAAATTAGAGCTAGTTCTTCTTAATAAAGTTAATAATAAATGTCCTGCAATTATGTTAGCAGTTAAACGAACAGCTAAAGTTCCTGGGCGAATAATGTTGCTAATAGTTTCAATTAATACTATAAATGGTATTAAAATACTTGGAGTTCCTTGAGGAATTATATGAATAAATATATGTTGATAATTATTAATTCATCCATATAATATAAATCTAATTCATAATGTTAATGTAATTGATAATGAAATAGTTAAGTGTCTTGTTCTAGTAAAAATATAAGGAAATAAACCTAAAAAGTTATTAAATAAAATAAAAGAAAATAATGAAATAAAAATAAAAGTTGATCCATTAAATTTATTGATACCTAATAATATATTAAATTCATTATGAAGTTTATTAGAAATAAAATTTCAAATGATATAATATCGATTAGGAATTAATCAAAAAGAGTATGGGATAAATAATAACCCAATAAAAGTTCTAATTCAATTTAATGATAAATTAAATAAGTTTGTTGTAGGATCAAAAATTGAAAATAAATTACTTATCATTTTCAGTTTATATTTTTAAAATTTTTTTTATTAAAATAAAATAAATTTTTAAAGTTATTAATATTAAAAATATAATAATTTATAATATTAAATAAAATAAAAATTATAATAAAAAAAAAAAAAGATAATAATCAATTAATTGGTATTATTTGAGGAATAAAAGAATATTACTAATGTAATAATTTAAATTTGACATATTTATGTTATAAGTTTAACTAATTCTTTCATTAGAAGTAATTGCTAATTTACTATTAAATGGTTTAAGAGACCAGTACTTGCTTTCAGTCATCTAATGATGAATAATTATTAATTCAATTAATAAAATTTTTAATTGAAATTCTTTCAATTACAATAGGTATAAAACTATGATTGGCTCCACAAATTTCTGAACATTGACCAAAAAAAATTCCTGGGCGATTAATAAAAAATCTAGTTTGATTTAATCGTCCAGGATTAGCATCTACTTTTACACCTAATGAGGGAATAGTTCATGAATGAATTACATCAGTAGCAGTTACTATAATTCGAATTTGATTATTTATAGGTAAAATAATTCGATTATCAACATCTAGTAAACGAAAATTTTCTGGGGTATTTTTATTATATGTAATTATATAAGAATCGAATTCAATATTATTAAAATCTGAATATTCATAACTTCAATATCATTGATGTCCAATAGATTTTAGAGTAATTAAAGGATTATTAAGTTCATCTAATAAATATAATAAACGTAATGAAGGTAAAGCAATAAAAATTAATGTAATTGCAGGAATAATAGTTCAAATTAATTCAATTATTTGTCCTTCTAATAAAAATCGATTAATAAATTTATTAAAAAATAAAATAAATATTAAATAACCTACTAAAATAGTAATTATAATTAAAATAATTAAAGTATGATCATGAAAAAAAATAATTTGTTCTATTAAAGGTGAAGCACCATTTTGAAGATTAAAATTAGATCAAGTTGGCATTTCTAAAAAAAGGATAATCCTTTATAAATGGGGTTTAAATCCATTACATATAATCTGCCATATTAGAAGTTTCTTAAAATAGGTAATTCATTATAAGAGTGTTCTATAGGAGGTAAATTTTGTAATCATTCAATTGAGGAAGATATATTTAAAGAAAATAAAACTAAACGTTGATTAATTATTGATTCTCAAATAATAATTATTATTATTATTATTGATATTAAAGAAATATATGATCCAAATGAAGAAATAATATTTCATGAAGTAAAATTATCAGGATAATCAGAATATCGTCGGGGTATACCTGATAAACCTAAAAAGTGTTGAGGAAAAAAGGTTAAATTTACTCCAATAAATATTGATAAAAATTGAATTTTTAATAAATAAGAATTTAATGATAATCCTGTAAATAAAGGATATCAATGAATAAATCCTCCTATAATTGCAAATACTGCTCCTATAGATAAAACATAATGAAAATGTGCTACAACATAATAAGTATCATGTAATGTTACATCAATAGAAGAATTAGCTAAAATTACTCCTGTTAATCCTCCGACTGTAAATAAAAAAACAAATCCTAATCTTCATAAAATAGAAGGACTATAATTAATTTGTGATCCATATAGTGTTGCTAATCAACTGAAAATTTTAATACCTGTTGGTACAGCAATAATTATAGTTGCAGAAGTAAAATAAGCTCGAGTATCAATATCTATTCCTACAGTAAATATATGATGAGCTCAAACAATAAATCCTAATAAACCGATTGCTATTATAGCATAAATTATTCCTAAACATCCAAAAGTTTCCTTTTTTCCACTTTCTTGAGAAATAATATGAGAAATTATCCCAAATCCAGGTAAAATTAAAATATAAACTTCTGGGTGACCAAAAAATCAAAATAAATGTTGATATAAAATAGGATCTCCACCTCCTGCAGGATCAAAAAATGAAGTATTAAGATTTCGGTCTGTTAAAAGTATAGTAATAGCACCAGCTAAAACAGGTAAAGATAATAATAAGAGTAAAGCAGTAATTCCTACTGCTCATACAAAAAGAGGTATTTGATCAAATGATAAGTGATTAATTCGTATATTAATAATAGTTGTAATAAAATTAATAGCTCCTAAAATAGATGAAATTCCAGCTAAATGAAGAGAAAAAATAGCTAAATCAACTGATCTTCCCCCATGAGCAATATTAGATGATAAAGGGGGATAGACTGTTCATCCAGTTCCTGCTCCATTTTCGACTATTCTTCTAGAAATTAATAAAGTTAATGAAGGAGGTAATAATCAAAATCTTATATTATTTATTCGAGGGAAAGCTATATCAGGAGCTCCTAATATTAATGGAATTAATCAATTTCCAAATCCTCCAATTATAATTGGTATAACTATAAAAAAAATTATAATAAAAGCATGAGCTGTTACAATAGTATTATAAATTTGATCATCCCCAATTAAAGATCCAGGATTACCTAATTCAGTACGAATTAATAATCTTAAAGAAGTTCCTACTATTCCTGCTCAAATACCAAAAATAAAATATAATGTTCCAATATCTTTATGATTTGTTGAATAAATTCATTTTCGCTAATAAAATGGCTGAGTATAATAAGCGATAAATTGTAAATTTATTAACGAGAAAATCTCTTTTATTAAAGCCTTATAGTCAATAATGATATAAAATTGCAAATTTTAAGGAGTATATTATATAGTACTAAGGCTTAAAGAAATTTCTTTTTTTATAATTTTGAAGATTATTAGTTTGTATAACTTAAAACCTTTATATATATATAAAAGTTCTAATAATTATACCTAATAAAGAAATTATTCTAAAAATATTTATAAATAATAATAAATAATTTTTTATAAAATTTTTAAATCATTTTATTTTTAAATAATTAAATATAATAGATGAGTATATAATTCGAATATAAAAAAATAATATAATTAATCTTATTATAATAAAAATAAATCTAATAATAAATAATTTATTTATAATAAGAAAATTAATAATGATTCATTTGGGGAAAAATCCTAAAAAAGGAGGTAATCCTCCTAAAGATAAAAAATTAATTAATAAAGATATTTTTAAAGAAATTTTTATATTTATAATAAATAATTGATTTAAATAATAAATATTTAATATATTAAAGAAAAAGCATATAATTCTAATTAAAAATGAATATATTATTAAATAAAAAATTCATAAATTTTCTGTTATTATTAATGCTGCTAATATTCATCCTAAATTATTAATAGATGAAAATGATATTAATTTTCGTAAAGAAGTTTGATTAATTCCTCCTATTGTTCCTACAATAACGTTAAAAATTATGATAAATATTAAAAAATTATTATTTATATAATAAGATAGTAAAATTATTGGGGAAATTTTTTGTCATGTTATTAAAATAAAACAATTTAATCATGATAAACCTTCAACAATATTAGGAAATCAAAAATGAAAAGGGGTTGATCCTATTTTTATTAATATAGAGGAATTAATTAAAATAGAAAATAAATTATTAATTTCAAAATTTTTAAGTAAAATTATTTTTAATAGGATTGAAAATAAAAAATTAATAGATGCAATTGATTGTGTAAGAAAATATTTTAAAGCTGCTTCAGATGATAAAAGATTTTTAGAATTGGAAATTAGGGGGATAAATCTTAATAAATTGATTTCTAATCCAATTCAACATCCTAATCAAGAATTAGCTGAAACAGAAATTAAAGTTCTAAAAAAAAGAATAAAATAAAAAAATATTTTATTTGAATTTAAATTAAAAAAAATCTAAAATAGGGGGTTAGTTTTGTATTATAAATTCAATAAATATATTTTAGTGTAAGATGCACAATAATTTTTGATATTATTAGATATAGTTTAATTCTATAAAATATAATAAAGGTAGAAATCTACTTAATTTATTCTATCAGAATAATCCTTTAATCAGGCACTTTATTTTTAAAAAAAAGGGGTTTCCTTTATATTTGGGGTATGAACCCAAAAGCTTAAATTTAGCTTATTTTTAATTTTTTTTTTTTATTTTATATAAAAAAAAAATTAAGAATGGTTTAATATCATATTTAAATTAAAAATTTATTTATAAATTTATATATATATATTAAATATTTAATATATTAATATTTAATATTAATATATTAAATATAATTATATAATTCAAATAAATTATATTAAATTAATATAATTAATAATTATATAAAACGGCCTTACGAAAAATTAATACTAAAATTTATATAAAAAAATAAAATATAAATTTTTATTTATATTATTTAATAAATATATTAATATAAAAAAAAAAAAAAAA